TCGTTCAGAATGGTTTTTTTACTTTTACGTACATGTTCCTTTTTTCGCTTCGCTCCTTTCAATTACATCGAACCTTGTTGTTTTTTTTTCCTTTTTTGATGAGTTGATCTCATCTCTTTATGTTTTTTTTTAGTATATACTACTCCATATGATAGTAAGAAACCTAATTTTTTGGCCCCGCCGACCAGCTTTCGGTTATTTCCTGGAGTGCCAAACCAGTAGACCAATAATCCATGTTCCTAGTGAGCCAAGTGGAAGCAATCAACAGGCTATTCATTAGTTTTAGTTTGTTTTTTGAATTCCAAGGGAACACAGCGCTTACTCTCTTTAAGCCCCAGTTCAACGATCAATAGTAGTTTCCAACCCCGGTGGAAAGGCTACTTCAAAGCCCTAACTAACTAATTGGGTTAGAAACCGCAGGAGCAGCTTTCCCATCCCTAGTAGTATCCGCTGTTCCTATACTATTTCGAAGAAAGAGTGGGCCCCTACCCTCAAAAAGTAGCACCTGCTATTGGATAATAAACCTCTCTTGCCACGTAAAAAAACGGAAAGAAGAACCGTCCCGTCCAACCCCTTGTATATCGATCGGAAAGAAGCAGTTGCAAATGCTATCAGTGGTTCTTCCTTCCTATCCCATCCATCTATAAGAGTTGCTTGATTCGCCTCCATCTCTAATAGGACTGGACTAAGTTCGGGCAGATCGGAGTCTCATTTCAATGAGTTTTGGCCCACCCACCTCTAAGAGGAGGGAGAAGTTCCCAGCTATAGTCACTGCCATGCCCCCTTTTAAAAAGCCTCGTCTTGAGATCAGATGCCCTTGCTCGACTAGTAGCAGGCAGAGCCTGCCTATCATCTTTTTGATAATTCAACATCCAGTATTTCATACTGCCTACTCCCACCTCGAACGAGAAAGAGATCTAAGGCATCTTTGAAGAAAGTCAAGCAGGAATAGATGGCCTGCCCCTAGCTCTAAATAATCTCTATACTTTGCTATCACAGGAGTGCTTTCATTCCCTGCCACCCGCTTCTATAATTGGCTGTTCCTTATCGGCATCTCAAGAAAAAATCTTTCATGATCCATTCCGGAATTGGATAGAGAATAGTTGGGATATTCCACTGGGAGGGAGAGGCGGGGGTGACATCAGAAGTAGGATCGTCGAACGGATAGCAGCATCCCTTTCTCGATGAAGTTCTGCACGATTTGGTTAGTTTAGAAGTCAGCCTGAACTTACTTTGAAGTCTTTGCTCAGCCCGAGCATTCCTACCTTGCCTCGAGCGCTAGGCAATTATCCAAACAAAGGATGGGTGGAATGAGGCTTCAAACCCGGGGCATCAAAGCCTTTTCGGCAATCAATGTATAGACCAGTAATTTCGTAGTATAGTAAACAGGCACAACATCACTGTCAAGGGCATTCTTCTGAGGCAAAAAGCAAAGAGTTGGACCTTCGGAGGTTAATTTCTTTCTTAGATGCTGTGTGCAGCTGCCTTCCAACTATCGGAAATCCGTTCCAGTACGGGCGCTGGAGTTCCTTAATGCAGCTGGTGGTCTTATAGTAGAGTGATCCACGGGTAGTTATCTATGAGTTGAGCAATGCCTTCACAATCATCACCTGTTATGACAATGTCATCAACATAAACTATCAAATAGATGCATTTGCCATGAGAAGAATGCCGGTAGAATACTGAATGATCTGCCTCACTTCGAAGCATCCCAAACTGTTGGACAACAGTACTAAACCGACCAAACCATGCCCTCGGGGATTGCTTAAGACCATAAAGAGATCGACGTAATCGACACACTAATCCAGTCTCCCCCTGAGCAACAAACCCTGGTGGTTGCTCCATGTATACCTCTTCAGCCAATTCTCCATGCAAGAAGGCATTTTTGATGTCCAACTGATGAAGAGGCCAATGAAACATAGCTGCCATAGAGATAAGTAGGCGAACAGAAGCAATCTTCGCCATCTGGTCCGACCTTAACTGTAAACACCCAACGACATCCAACTGCAGTTTTACCCTGCGGTAATGGAACTATCTCCCAGGTACCATTAGTATGAAGTGCAGTCATCTCCTCAATCATGGCTTGGCGCCAACCAGGATGAGACATTGCTTCTGACACAGTCTTAGGTATTGGGACAGTAGATAAATTGGAAATGAAAGCATGGTATGAAGGGGACAAACGGTGATAACTCAAGAAATTATAAATAGGATAAGGGTTACGAGTGGATCGAGTACCTTTCCGGAGAGCAATAGGAAGATTAGCATCGTCTGTTAAGGGCTCAACCGGTGCAGGAGATGATGTTGAAGCAGGCAATGAGTCACTGGGAGTTGTCTGTGGACCTGTATCAAGAGAAGAAAGATCAATTGGGTTAGCAGGTGGAGGATTTGGGTGAGGCCGTCTTGAGTAAACCCGAAGAGGAGGAACAATCTTCGGAGCAGGAAGAGTAGGAGTGGGAAGAGCTGTAGTGATGGCATTTTGGTTAAGTGTGTTTGGCGAGAA